TGTACAATTACAGGGGGGATGTTCAGTACCGATTCTTATAGTACTGTTCGGGGAGTTGATAAGTTAATTCCTGTGGATGTCTATTTGCCTGGTTGTCCACCTAAACCAGAGGCAGTTATAGATGCTATAACAAAACTTCGTAAGAAAATATCGCGAGAAATTTATGAAGATCAAATTAAGTCTCAACAAGAAAATCGGTATTTTACTACCAACCACAAATTTCATGTTGGCCGAAGTACTCATACTGGAAATTATGACCAAGGATTACTCTATCAACCACCATCTACTTCACAAAGTATCCCTACTAAAACATTTTTTAAATACAAAAGTTCAGTATCTTCCTATCAATTCGTGAATTAGGCCGGATAGTTTTGTACAGAATAACAAAGAAAAGAAGGAGTCAATCTTTATAAATTGAAAATTTTTCAGCGTAAACAGGAAATACTTATACAAATAAAATTACAAATAAAAATGTGGGAGAGATAAAAAAAAGATGCAGGGTCATTTGTCTGTTTGGTTAGCCAAACATGGACTAGTTCATAGATCTTTGGGTTTCGATTACCAAGGAATTGAGACTTTACAAATAAAGCCCGAGGATTGGCATTCCATTGCTGTCATTTTATATGTATATGGTTACAATTATCTACGTTCCCAATGTGCTTATGATGTAGCACCAGGCGGGCTGTTAGCTAGTGTGTATCATCTTACGAGAATAGAGTATGGTATAGATCAACCGGAAGAGGTATGCGTAAAAGTATTTGCCACAAGGAGGAATCCTAGAATTCCGTCTGTTTTCTGGATTTGGAAAAGTGCGGATTTTCAAGAAAGGGAATCTTATGATATGTTGGGAATCTCTTATGATAATCATCCACGCCTGAAGCGTATCTTAATGCCCGAAAGTTGGATAGGCTGGCCCTTACGTAAGGATTATATTGCCCCAAATTTTTTTGAAATACAAGATGCTCATTGAATAATAAGAAACTAATCTTCACTTATACAACTTCAAATCCATTTTTCAGATATTCAAATAAATTTGTACATTCTTTTACAGATCAACCATAGTAAAGTAATTGAATTCTCAGTCATCTTATTATTATTGATTATAAGTAATATAAGAATAATAATAATAAAAAAGAAAATACAATTATGGATTCGGTAAGATTATCCAATTTTGAAGATATTTATCTTCAATGAGACGGGATAAGAGGATAAACTAAATGAGTTCGGCATCATGAACTATGTAATCGCGCACATCACTTAGATGTGTTTTAGAAAGTCATAAGTCATATAGGGTAAAATGAAAGAAATAGAATCTGAAAGGAGGAAAAATATAAAAAAATAAAAAGAGTATCGGATTCAATTTGTACTGTATCTTAGATGAATCTCGGCTCTTGCCGCTCTTCAACTCTTTTAGATTATACTTTTGAGTCTTTTAACCAACTATTTGAACCGTTCGTTCAAATATGTATGAAATATTAACATTCGTTTTGAAGGGGAGGAAACACAGTATGAACAAATAAAAAATAGGAGGAAACAAAAAAAAATGCTTTTCTATTCCATATTTTATATAAATATACTCTTTACTTTACTCATCGATAAATATACAAAGTGGAAAGGGTATATCTCCATACATCTAGATGTATAGGTATTTCTCATGATCTATACTATTAATGAATATATATGTAGACTTATATCAATTCATTTGTAGAAGACATACTAATCATGTGCCAGGAACCAGATTTGAACTGGTGACACGAGGATTTTCAGTCCTCTGCTCTACCAACTGAGCTATCCCGGCCATTTCCTGCGCATCATTTTTTTTTTTCTATTTTAATAGATGGCTTGGGTCTATGTCAATTTTTTTTTAATAGGAAAAAGTTATTCTAAAGTCCCCTGGAATTTCTTGGCTCTTCAATTCAAAAAGAAGATTTTTTTGTAAGTTTCAGTACAGTAGACAAATAATATGTATTGTTATGTTAATCATTTCAAATTTGAAATGGAGATTCCTTGCTCAAGGATGTTGAGTTGTACGTGTATCATATATATTCACAATTATTGTGATAAGAAAAAAAGTTCTGCCCAGATCCGTTTGGGAAAGAGTAGAATCAATGATAAACATAATGAATTGTGAATCGCTAACCAAAGGATAGGATAAATAATTAGAAAGGCAAATAAAACGTGCCTTTTTATATTTTTGGGGATAGAGGGACTTGAACCCTCACGATTTTTCAAGTCGACGGATTTTCCTCTTACTATAAATTTCATTTTTGTCCGTATTGACATGTAGAATGGGACTCTATCTTTATTCTATTCTCGTCTGATTAATCAGTTCTTCAACAGATCTATCAGATTATGATGGAGTGAATGATATTTAATCAATGAATATTTGATTCTTTTTTCAACTTGAAGTTGGAATTGATTTACAACAATTCGTTCATTTTGACTATATCATTAAAAAAACATTCGAGTCGTCATTAATCATTTGAAATACTATTTTATT